AATAAAAGACTTATATACATACGTAACGTATAATTAACCCCGCTTAAAAATTAAAAAAAATGAATATAATATTTTTCGGGAATGCTGGGACATAAAAAGACGTATTTTTTTTTAAGAAAAGGAATAGCTGCTGAATCATTGTACATTTCAATTTGAATTAGATCGTTGTACATTTCAATTTGAATTAGGGATTCCGCATACAAATATAAGTGATCATTAACTACATATACGTCTGATCATATATGTATTACAAATTACAATAAAGAAGGAGGATTTTAAATGCGAGATCTAAAAACATATCTCTCCGTGGCACCGGTAGTAAGTACTCTATGGTTCGGGTCTTTAGCAGGTCTATTGATAGAGATCAATCGTTTATTCCCAGATGCGTTGATATTCTCCTTTTTTTAATTCTAGTTCTAGTTATTGACATGGGAAGGGGTGACGAAAATTAGAGATATAATCAAATATCTGTGACTAATCCCTCCCCTTCCCTTCTTTTAATTTTAGAATTTTTAAAATTAAATTAGAATAAGTTCGAAAAGAGAAAGAATAAAAGTGGATTCAACTTCAGTAAAACTCTGAACTCGGGCCGGGACTCTAATTTAAATTTAATTTTAATTAATAAGATAAGAGAATGAGAACGTAAATGGAAATTGATGGCTAGGTCAACAATATCATACAAAATACTTAAATGAAAAATGAAATACTATACTGGGATTATAAATGTAGTTAGAAATCAAATGTAGTTAGAAATCATTGTATTACTTATTATTACTATTTTATTACTATCTTGATTTCAACGAAATCTTTCATAATTTGATTTCGAGTTAGCAACTTCTATTTTTTTTTTCGCTCCTTTCTTCTCTTTGGATCGGAAAATGGAATAGTTGGGTAAATCAAAAATCCAAAGGAGGTTCATGGCCAAGGGTAAAGATGTTCGAGTAACCGTTATTTTGGAATGTACCAATTGTACTCGAAATAGTGCTAATCGAAATGGTGCTAATAAGGAATCAATGAGTATTGGTATTTCCAGATATATTACTCAAAAGAATCGACATAATACACCTAGTCGATTGGAATTGATAAAATTCTGTCCCTTTTGTTACAAACATACAATTCATGGGGAGATAAAGAAATAAATCGAACCGATCCGATCACTTGTATGTCACCCTTCCAAGGAAGATTAAAAATGACATATATTATATATATATATTTAAAATATTTAAAGATAAACAAAACAAAATCCCTCATTGAAATAGGATTTTCGGGATAAGGAATAAACAAATCATGGATAAATCCAAGCGACTCTATTTTAAATCCAAGCGATCTTTTCGTAGGCGTTTGCCCCCGATTGGCTCGGGGGATCGAATTGATTATAGAAACATGAGTTTAATTAGTCGATTTATTAGTGAACAAGGAAAGATATTATCTAGACGGATGAATAGATTAAACTTAAAACAACAACGATTAATTACTATTGCTATAAAGCAAGCTCGTATTTTATCTTTGTTACCTTTTCTTAATAATGAGAAACAATTTGAAAGAGGTGAGTCGACCACTAGAACTACTGGTCTTAGAATCAAAAAGAAATAGGTTTACTCTTCACTTGAATCACAATTCCAATACGAATTCAAAGGCGGATTGATATTTTGTTCGAAAAATTCGCGAATCCAGATTTTATTGTCGTATCATAAGAAAAAAAAAAGAAAAAATCTTTTTTTATTGAACGTGTTGTTTGTTCATTTTGACGACTTTATCATATTATTATATATTTTATCATACTAATTTCTATTCTACCTTCCCGGAGTTAATTCTCCAGTGAACTCCATTTTAAATTTAAAACATTCCGATGAATTCCTTCCAATATACTTATTTTATAATCTCATTGGAAATCATATAAAGACAATTTCTATTTAATATAGCTATTTGCGCAAGTATTTTACGATTAAGAAGCAACTGCCTCTTGTACAGATTGTGTATTAATCTATTATAATTATAGTATACGCTTTTGCCGCGAATTACTGCATTTATCCGAGTGATCCACAAACGACGAAAATCTCTCTTTTGCCTACCTCTATCCCGATAAGCCGAAAACAAAGCTCTGATTTTCTGTTGAGTAATAGTTCTAGTAAGTCTTGAATGAGCCCCTCGAAAGCTTGATGCAAATAAACGAATTTTTGTTCTACGTCTCCGAGCTATATTTCCTCGTTTAATTCTGGTCATTGAATAAATGAAACTTCGATGAATAACTAATTGATTTCCTTTCTTTCAGTTATTCCTTTCCTAGTTTATTAATAACAAAACGGATTCTTCCAATGTATAAAATAAAAACTCCAATGGCTTTTGCTACTATAACCTTCCCGACCACAATTTTTTCTTTTTTTCTAGGCATTTCACATCGAAATAAGAAATTGTATTGATAGTGATACTAGATATTAAAAAAAGCATATTAAATAAAAACAAAAAGTAGTAAATCTAAATGGATAAAAAAATCGTGGGTTCCATCGTTTCTATGGTTACTTTTTAAACGGCGAGGTCCCCTCTATACACCGGAGCCCTTTCTTTCATTTAATCAATGCTATTGTTAACTTGTACAGTTCACACTCTTTGGCTCTACCCATGAATTATCCAGTAATCAGTCTTTCACAATGAGATCTACCTATATAGTATAGTAACGATATTTAATTATGAAGATTAGCTGTGTAGCTGACCCTGTTAGTCCGTTGTTGCAAGAGTAAGGGCATAATCTTTCTGCCTTTTAATTTAATAATTTAAATAGTATTTCCCCTGCTTAATGGATAACCATTTGCTACCAATGGGAAATTCTTTCTCATCTTAAATTGAAAAGTGAGACGATTGGATTTACACCAATAGAAACCATAAAATTTGATACACAATAGAAGGATATGATAGATCCTTTTTAGATAGTGAATGGAGTTCTTCCATTTTATCCTATTTATTGGTACTGACCACTGATACTGGAAAAATTGGTTCTTTTCTTTTGTCCCAGTCCATGCTCTGAACGAGTCACACATACACCCTAGTACATGTTCCTCGTCGCTGAGGGCATCCCCCAAGGGCGGGGGATTTCGTGACATTTCTGATTGGCTGTCTTGTCTTTCTAATAAGTTGTTTAATAGTTGGCATGTTGACTCGTATACATAATGAGTTGGTTTAGATCGATCCTAACCGGATGATTAGGCATTACTTCTATATTAATAATTCTATATTAATAGATATATTAAATATAAGATATAAGAAGATAAAATTTAAAATTGCGTATTTGCGCGAAATCCCTGCTATTTTTTATTCTACCGCTACAACATCAACAATTCCATGAGCTTGGGCTTCTGTTGCTGACATAAAAACATCTCTTTCCATGTCTTCGGATACAACCCATAAGGGTTTGCCCGTTCTTTGTACATAAACCCTTGTGATGGTTTCGCGTAACTTCAGCAGTTCTTCCGCTTCCAGGATAAATTCTCCCGTTTGTGCCTCATAAAAAGAACTAGCAGGTTGATGGATCATTACCCTGATTATATAACATAATAAATGGTTCTTCTATCTCGAAGATAAATCAAAGAGAAGAAATAAAATAAAGAATAATAATACGAAAAACAAGATAGAATTGAACAACCGTACAGGCATCTTTTTCGCATTGCATACGGCTCTACAATGGAATTCGCTTTTACCTCCCATCGAAGAAACAAAAAATATAGGGTCTATCAGACCAGACCCTGATCGGTAAATAATCCAATAACCATCCTTCCTTTTATTTTGGAGTAGTTAAAAAATACTATGATGGCTCCGTTGCTTTATATTTATATATTTATTTAGTTTTAGTCTTTTATTCAGCAATCCCAAAGTTTCTTTTTTTTTGTATTCTTTCATAACATAATTAGCCTTCTGGCGTGAAAACAAAAAAGTTTGTGACGCTGCAATAGATTTCCGATAGATCAGATAAAATCGGAAATGCCCCTTATCTCATACTACTCTTTCGATATATAATCTAATAGTTTTTGAAAAAAAAAAATAAAAACAAATTTCTCATATCGAATTCAAAATGCCATGCTATTATTACTTAATAGTCATATTTCATATGGCGAAGGCATAGTCTTCTTTTTTCTCTCAAATACAAAACTCATTGGCGCCGAGCATGAGGGAATGCTAGACGTTTGGTAATTTCTCCTCCGACCAGAATAAAAGATCCCATTGAAGCGGCTAATCCCATGCATATTGTCTGTACATCTGGTCGTACAAATTGCATAGTATCATAAATAGCTACTCCGGGTATTACCCACCCTCCGGGAGAGTTTATAAACAAATACAGATCTTTGACATCATCCTCTATACTAAGATATACCATAAGACCGATAAGTTGATTCGAGATCTCGCTATCAACCTCTTGGCCTAAAAAAAGTAATCTTTCTCGATAAAGTCGGTTGATTAGGATAAAATTGTATCCTTAGGAACCGTACGCGCACCTTTTGATGCATACGGTTTACCAAAAATCGCGAAAAAAAAAGAATCAATGTGTAGATTACAGCCCTCATTCTTTTTTCAGAGTGGGCTCCTTCTAACTTCTAACAAAGGGCTTTTTTTCTTCTATTTTTCAAGAAAGATTAGTTTTGGTCTGTTTACTTTACCTATAAAAAAATATATATATATATATAAGTAATCTACTAAACTTATCGAACGAACTTCTCATTGATTTATTGTTTCATCGAGATCGAATCCAAATCACGATGTCATTTTCTTGTTCCGGAATGGGCTTCTTCAATTTTTTTAGGTTTATGCTCTACTCCGAGTAAAGATCGGCCCGATTTTTATTTGCACATATAGGGCAAATGCCCCAATACCACGTGTTTTTGCTATGGCTTTTTTTTAATTTATTTCATGTCTTCCGCCAAATATTCAATGTATTCGTTATATTACTCGATTGATTAAACAGTTTGAGATCGCTCCTGTTTATAAATAGAATATGATAAAAATAGTAATCATAGATATATTACCAATTGGGTTTTTTCTAAACGGAGCCTGGATACTTCATTTTATTGGTCCAATTGAGCCAACTAGAAATTATTCTAAACCATAAATTATTCTAATTGATAATATTAATCTGGATACCCCCTCCAAAAAACAAAATAAATATAATTGCACTTCACGCTCCAAATTTTTGATAATTCAATCAATCTTTCTTGGGCGAAAGAGAGGATATCTCGATCGGGGGAGAGAATGGGGGAATCCCATGTGACCCAATATATCTGACAAGTCGCACTATACGTCAACCCAAGATGCATCTTCCTCTCCAGGACTTCGAAAAGGTACTTTTGGAACACCAATAGGCATTAAATGAAAGAAAAAAAGAATTAAGTACTATATCTTACTTTGATGTGGAAGCGTAAAAATGGGTTTATTGTCTTAATAAGATTAGCCTTTATCATAGTTTATCCAAAAATTTAATAAGTTCCATAACAAAAAATAAAAAAAAAAAGAAGACAGAATGAATATGACTATGACTAAAAAAGAAAATTTTTAAGAATGGGTCTTTTGAATGATATGAACAAATATGTATGCTTTCACTCATAGAAAATGAAAGCGGGATTCCGCCCCCTTACCATTGCGTATTGGTACTTATCGGGTATAGAATAGATCTGCTTCTTTTTGTTCCTACAAACAGAACTCTTCCATTATTACTAAAATAATAGAACATATTTTAATCCTTTCCTCGAGATAATCTACTGAAAAGGGGAGGTCCATAGCATAGTTTTTTTCCAATGCAATAAAGTTACATAGTGTCTATTTTTCGTTGATAAAGGGGTATTTCCATGGGTTTGCCTTGGTATCGTGTTCATACCGTCGTATTGAATGATCCGGGTCGTTTGCTTTCTGTCCATATAATGCATACAGCTCTAGTTGCTGGTTGGGCCGGTTCGATGGCTCTATATGAATTAGCGGTTTTTGATCCCTCTGACCCTGTTCTTGATCCAATGTGGAGACAAGGTATGTTTGTTATACCTTTCATGACTCGTTTAGGAATAACCAATTCATGGGGCGGTTGGAGTATCACAGGAGGGACTATAACGAATCCGGGTATTTGGAGTTACGAAGGTGTGGCCGGTGCACATATTGTGTTTTCTGGCTTGTGCTTTTTGGCAGCTATTTGGCATTGGGTGTATTGGGATCTAGAAATATTTTGTGATGAACGCACGGGAAAACCTTCTTTGGATTTACCTAAGATTTTTGGAATTCATTTATTTCTTTCAGGGCTGGCTTGTTTTGGGTTTGGCGCATTTCATGTAACGGGGTTGTATGGTCCTGGAATATGGGTGTCCGATCCTTATGGACTAACTGGAAGGGTACAATCTGTAAATCCAGCGTGGGGTGTGGAAGGTTTTGATCCTTTTGTTCCGGGAGGAATAGCCTCTCATCATATTGCAGCAGGGACATTGGGCATATTAGCAGGTCTATTCCATCTTAGTGTCCGTCCGCCCCAACGTCTATACAAAGGATTACGTATGGGAAATATTGAAACCGTCCTTTCCAGTAGTATCGCTGCTGTTTTTTTTGCCGCTTTTGTTGTTGCTGGAACTATGTGGTATGGTTCAGCAACTACCCCGATTGAATTATTTGGTCCCACTCGTTATCAATGGGATCAGGGATACTTCCAGCAAGAAATATATCGAAGAGTTGGTGCTGGGCTAGCCGAAAATCAAAGTTTATCAGAAGCTTGGTCTAAAATTCCGGAAAAATTAGCTTTTTATGATTACATCGGCAATAATCCAGCAAAGGGGGGATTATTCAGAGCGGGCTCAATGGACAACGGGGATGGAATAGCTGTTGGGTGGTTAGGACACCCTATCTTTAAAGATAAAGAAGGGCGTGAACTTTTTGTACGTCGTATGCCTACTTTTTTTGAAACATTTCCGGTTGTTTTGGTAGACGGAGATGGAATTGTTAGAGCCGATGTTCCTTTTAGAAGGGCAGAATCGAAGTATAGTGTCGAACAAGTAGGTGTAACTGTGGAGTTCTATGGCGGCGAACTGAATGGAGTCAGTTATAGTGATCCTGCTACTGTGAAAAAATATGCTAGACGTGCTCAATTGGGAGAAATTTTTGAATTAGATCGCGCTACTTTGAAATCCGATGGTGTTTTTCGTAGCAGTCCAAGGGGTTGGTTTACTTTTGGACATGCTTCGTTTGCTCTACTCTTCTTCTTCGGACACATTTGGCATGGTGCTAGAACCTTGTTCAGAGATGTTTTTGCCGGTATTGACCCAGATTTGGATGCTCAAGTAGAATTTGGAGCATTCCAAAAACTTGGGGATCCGACTACAAAAAGACAAGCAGTCTGATACAAGATTGATTTCTTACTTTTCACCTTTATTTTTGTGATTTAACATAGTTTAACATAATATAGGGTACCGGATAAATCTTGATTTGAATTGCTGCCTTTTCTTTGACTCTTTCTCTTTAGTTATCCGGGAGACGATCCAAAATAAACAGGTATGGAAGCTATAATTGTAAACCACAATCGAATCTATGGAAGCATTGGTTTATACATTCCTCTTAGTCTCGACTTTAGGAATAATCTTTTTCGCTATCTTTTTTCGGGAACCGCCTAAAGTTCCAACTAAAAAGATGAAATGATTTTTTATTATCTCAATTGAAGTAATGAGCCTCCCAATATTGGGAGGCTCATTAATTCAACTAGTCTCCGTGTTCCTCGAATGGGTCTCGTAGTTGTTGAGAGGGTTGCCCAAAAGCAGTATATAAGGCATACCCAGTAAAACTTACAAGTAAACCAGATATAGAGATGGCAACTAAGGTTGCTGTTTCCATTATTATATAATTTTAATATAATTTAAAGACCACAACGGATCTATGATAAGATCATTTATTTACAATATAATGGTATACAAAGTCAACGGCTCTCAATGAATACAAAATAGGATTTATGGCTACACAAACCGTTGAGGATAGTTCTAGATCTGGTCCAAGACGAACTATTATAGGGGATTTATTGAAACCATTGAATTCGGAATATGGTAAAGTAGCTCCCGGTTGGGGAACTACTCCTTTGATGGGTATCGCAATGGCTCTATTTGCGATATTCCTATCTATTATTTTGGAGATTTATAATTCTTCCATTTTACTGGACGGAATTTCAATGAATTAGATTCACAAGAACTACTAAATAGCTTTTCAATACAAAACAAAGTGAAGCATTTAGGTCGTTTTTAGCCCATTCTATTTTTTGGTAGTTCGACCGTGGAATTTCTTTGTTTCTGTATTTCCGGAATATGAGTGTGTGACTTGTTATAATTGATCCTATGGATACTACAGAAATCGGTTCTGTCATCTTGATACAGATGGTTTTACCTCGTCGGATATTCATTCTAGTATCCGGAACGCGCGGAATATATGAAATAGATTACAAACTATTATAACTATGATTCATATTTAATATTCAGACCTCGTGTGCCGGACTCCAAAAAAGAATTAACCAAAAAGAGTTAAAAAAAGAGGGTTAGAAGTTATAAATAAATTGATTTTATTCTTTTTCCCGTTTATGCTTTTCTTTTTTTAATTAAAGGACAAACCTTTCTTTGGATTTTTATTCATTATATCTATTCATTGAATAAGTGATGATCCACCGATTCTTACTCAGGGAATTTTTGGACTTAGTTTGAGAGTTTTATTGAATCATCGTGGTTGTAGTATGAATCTGAGGTTTTAATCGATTCATAGGGTCTTAACAAGAGAATTCCTATCAATAAGAAATCAATAATAAAGAAAACAGAAGTAAAGCCGCATTACACACAAATAAAAAATCAAATAAAATAAAAATTAGGTAAATAGAAGATTCAAGAGGCCTGTAACGATCAACATAAAGACGAATGAGCCAACTTGATATTTTGGCATTATAACCACAAAGAAGAGCTTTCAGATTTTTATTCTTTCGTATCCTCAGAGAAAGATTGAATCATAGGATTAAAGAAGTTTCAAACTTTCTATTATACATATCCGTTATAGCCAGTATTTGGGTGTTTCTGTTTGAGCCGTACGAGATGAAATTCTCATATACGGTTCTCGGAGGGGGAGTTCCTTGAGTTTACCTATCTCAATAAAGTCTATGATTGGTTTGAAGAGCGTCTTGAGATTCAGGCGATTGCAGATGATATAACTAGTAAATACGTTCCTCCGCATGTCAATATATTTTATTGTTTAGGCGGAATTACGCTTACTTGTTTTTTAGTACAAGTAGCTACGGGATTTGCTATGACTTTTTACTATCGCCCGACCGTTACTGAGGCTTTTGCTTCTGTTCAATATATAATGACTGAAGCGAACTTTGGTTGGTTAATCCGATCAGTTCATCGATGGTCGGCAAGTATGATGGTCCTAATGATGATCTTGCACGTATTTCGTGTGTATCTAACCGGTGGTTTTAAAAAACCTCGTGAATTGACTTGGGTTACAGGTGTGGTTCTGGGTGTATTGACCGCATCTTTTGGTGTGACTGGTTATTCCTTGCCTCGGGATCAAATTGGTTATTGGGCAGTAAAAATTGTAACAGGTGTACCGGAAGCTATTCCTGTAATAGGATCGCCTTTGGTAGAGTTATTACGCGGAAGTGCTAGTGTAGGACAATCCACTCTGACTCGGTTTTATAGTTTACACACTTTTGTATTACCTCTGCTTACTGCCGTATTTATGTTAATGCACTTCCCAATGATACGTAAGCAAGGCATTTCTGGTCCTTTATAGAGAATAAAGAATAGAATATATATAGATCATAGATATTTGTAATCAGTCATTTATCACTTCACTCAGGGTAGGAACAATAGGATTTCATTGCTATAAATATGGATTATTGAAAGAATAAAACATGTATTTGGATATTTCCCTTCAACCCCACAAAATTGTATTATTTATTTGACACTAATGGTTGAAGTGAATTCTCCGAAGAGAAAATGGATTATGGGAGTGTGTGACT